GTAAATAAGAGGATTGTTTACGAATAAGCACTAATAAAATTTCGCACTCAAATACATAAGAATTATATAGGAACCAAAAGAATCTTTTATTTTCTTTCGAAAAAACAAAAATAGATTTCTTCTGAGTAATGGATAGATTATTCCGATTATGGTATTCGTGAAGAAAGAATTGCAATAAGTGTAAAAAGGGAACATCTTGAATCCCGCACTGAAGGATTTGAACCAAGATTTCCATATGGATGCGATGAGGTATTAGTATATCGAAAACATAATTTAAATGCAATAATTTGTCCTCTAAAAAGGGAAAAATTGAATGAATTGATCGTAAATTATGATATTTTGGTATTTCTTTTTTTTCTAAATAAGATACTAATCGCAAGGAAAATGGAATTTCCACAATAATTGAAAAACTTTCTGATATAATTTGAGAATAAAAATGAGAATAAAAAAAAATGTTGTGAGTGTGACCAATAAAAAAATTTTGGTTAGAATAATTAACCGAAGAAATCAAAGAATTCTTTTGATAGATTCGAGTAATTAAACGTTTTACAAGTGATAAACTAGATTTATTATCATAACCAATAGATTTATTATCATAACCAAAAACTTCTACGGATTCATAAAAAATCAAACCATTTAAATCATGATCATGAGCAAGTGCATAAATATACTCCTGAAAGAGTAACGGATATAGGAAATATTGTTGCCAAGATCTACCTTTTTCTAAATATCCTTGTAATTCTTCCATTGACTTCAATTTCTACTTGAACCAGAAACAATAGGTATTTCTTGTATTATCAAATTATACATAGTGCAATACGGTCAGAACAGAGTATGTATCATGTATGAAAAAAATATATACCCCGGAAATACAGAGTCCAATCAACAGATCTTTTTCCTCTCCCCTTCCACTATCCAATAGGTTTATCTTCGTTCTATTAAATAAATTATCAGAGGATAAAAAATCTTTTATTTTTGCAACCCGATCGCTCTTTTGACTTTGGAAATTTTTTTTGTCAGTATACTGTTTCTTCTACACATTAGTTTCCAATCCATAATAGAAAATATGTAGGATTTCTTTTTCTTAAAAAAAAGAATCAAAGGTCCATTTACAGGAGACCCCTTCCCTACATCAGGGACTAAGTTATTTTTAACGTTTAATTAGATCGGGAAATTATTCAAATTAAGAATAAAAGCTCGTTGCTTTTTTTTTATTTTACCAGAATTAGAGCCATAGAGCTCTATCCATTTATTCACTAGACCAAACTCGAACTGTGAATTTCTTAAAAAAAAAAAAAAAATAAGAAAGAATATAATAAGAAATTAAAAAATGAAAATGCAATTCCATTTTTTCTTATTATTTTATTACGACATGCGGTTTTTTCCATCCATTACCTTTCAGGATCAGTCGTGGTCTTATAGACTCTACCAAAAGTCTGGACGAATTCCTTACTTCATTCAAATGTGTAAAAAACCATAATCGCACTTAAAAGCCGAGTACTCTACCATTGAGTTAGCAACCCAGATAAATATGTATATACAAGTGGAAAAAATGGAATTGAACTATACAACTACGTAAAAACATTGAATTTTGAATTCAAAAGAAATATAAAGGAAAGATTAGATGATCAATTAAACAAAATAACAAAGTGGATTGGATTAAATTAAAGACAGAAAAATGTAAAAATTTACATTTAAGGACCACCCCCTTTTTTAGAAAATAGAAAAAAATTTTGATTTTCGTTAAAAAAAAAATATATCTTATATAATAAATAGTAAATTCGGCAAACCCATAATTTGAATGAAGTAAAGGAAAAACCCATAAATAAATAAGGATCGAAATAAACAGATCCATTTATCTACGATTGAATTATATTTGTTCGACACATCATTGTCAATATGAATAAATTGTTGAGAAAAAAATGAAATAAAAAAAATTACATAAAATAAGGATTTGTGTTGGATTGGCACAACAATAAATATGGAAAATATAAAACATAATATAGAACAAGAAAAGAACAATTGTGAGAAAATAATTACCACACAAATTTATACTAGTTACCTTTCTTTTTTCTAATTTTTTTATTTATTTTATGAATTCTTTTTAAAATTCTGCTTTTCTTAAAATATCATGAACAGTTCCTGTAGGTTGAGCACCTTTTTCAAGGAAATAACGAATAGCAGGAACATTTAAATAAGTTTGATTTTTCATTGGATCATAAAAACCCATCTTTCGAAGATCTCTTCCTTCTCGTCGGGATCGAACATCAATTGCAACGATTTGATAGATCGCTCATTGGGATAGATATAGATAAATAACCCCCCCTAGAAACGTATAAGAGGTTTTCTCCTCATATGGCTCGAGAAAAAATGATTCTAATATTTCTGTATATCTAATATTTCTGTATATAATATAAAATATATAAAAAAATTTATGACTTAGACTATGATTTAAGTTTTTCTGTTCTTACTTATTTTTCTGTTCTTACTTACATAAAAAAAGAAAAAAAAAAATTTGTTTTCATGAGTATGAAATAGAAAAGAATCTTTTTTTCTCTTTCAATTCAGAATTCCATAATGAATTACATAATACGAGAATTCAGATTTCATGGAAAAAAGAGTTTTCCTAAGTAACTTACTTCAATATGACTATTAAATATAGTAGTCTCTTAATGATATACCCAAAAATTGTTTTGAATTTAGAATTCAATGAAATATCTTTATTTCTGCCCGTACACTCAATCACATTTGTGAAAAACTAAATGAAAAAAGTTTTATTTTTATAGAAAAATCAGAACAAAAGGTGACACTATATCCAAGATTAAAGAAAAAAATTTCCAAACTTCAAATTTGTTAAAGAGAAGAATCTTTCCTTTCTCATGTAGACGCTCTGGGACGGAAGGATTCGAACCTCCGAATAACGGGACCAAAACCCGTTGCCTTACCACTTGGCCACGCCCCATTTCGATTTCGAATTTCTCTTTGATACTAATAAAGACTAATATTGGTATTAGTCGTTCGTCAATCCCAATTCAAATATATATGAAATATATTACTGCTAGGATTCAACACATGAAAATATAGAAAAAAATGATTGATCATTCCATAAAATTAAATTAAGATATTGTATGAAACTAAAATTCCTTGTATTCTCATTTGAGAACGAAAGGGAAGATTTTTGATTTGAGAGCATTCGAAGAACAAGAAGGTTTTTTTACCTACCTTTTCATTTTTCCCTCATAAAAAGAAAAAAATCAAAATCTAATTTTCTAATCTATAAGAATGAAATGTTTGTTATGCTTAATATCTTTAGTTTAATCTGTATCTGTCTTAATTCTACCCTTTCTTCGAGTAGTTTTTTCTTCGGCAAATTGCCCGAGGCTTATGCCTTTTTCAATCCTATCGTAGATGTTATGCCTGTCATACCTGTACTATTTTTGCTCTTAGCCTTTGTTTGGCAAGCTGCTGTAAGTTTTCGATAAAATCTTTAATGCTCCGAAAAATTCATGATTTATATGAAACAAATTTTCTAAAAATTTGATTTGTAAGATCTTATAAATTTTACATTATGAACCCTCCATTCGAAAATAGAAATTCTTGCTCTTGTATTATATTGAATAATCGCACGGTGTTTTGATCAATTTATTTCCTCGTTCTGACCTTCCAGTAAACAAGAACTTTCTAAAGACCCCACAATACCAAATAATGAATATGACCAAAAATACCAAAAATTTTTGGTAATGAAGGAATCAGAATCTTGTTTTTCTTATTATTATTACATTACAAAAACAAAAAATTAGTAAAAATTACCTTTTTCAAGAAAAGACTTCATTTTCTTTTTGGTTTCTTTTTGGGGCACTATAGTCAACATAGTGTATGTGATAAAAAATAGGCAATCCATTTCCCTTTTCAAAAAAAATCTTGGAGATTGTGTAATGCTTACTCTCAAACTCTTTGTTTACACAGTAGTCATATTTTTTGTTTCTCTCTTCATCTTTGGATTCTTATCTAATGATCCGGGCCGTAATCCTGGACGTGAGGAATAAAAAAAAAATTTTGAAAGTCTGAAGCGATCGAGGGGAGCGGAGAGAGAGGGATTCGAACCCTCGGTACAAATAACTCGTACAACGGATTAGCAATCTGTCGCTTTAGTCCACTCAGCCATCTCTCCCAATTCAAATTTTAAATTTTTTATGTGGTGTGACAGGCGAAGTAAAAAAGATTTAAATTGAAAAACCTTACTTCCTTGATTTTCATTTTGTAAAAAAAGTCCATTCCCCCGGCCAGTACTTAACCAGGCCGGGTTATTACATTACTTCTTCAATTACATTACTTCTGATGAATCAATCATTTCGAATCAATCATTTCATAGATCAAATGATTTCATTTTTTGTTTTTATTATATCAAATCAAAGATACTTGTTATTGAAGTTATTGAAGTAACAATAAAGACAATTTTTATCTCCATTCCAAGTGTATTTTCTTAGTATTAGTAATATAATACTATAGAAAATACTATAAAAAGAAAATACTATAAAATATACTATAAAATATGAAAATGAAAAATATGAAAATGAAAGAATATTCAAATTAATCATTTTTTTTTTTTTTTTAGTATTAAGTAGTATTTTGAATTTTGAGTCTTTTTTCTCAATTTAGTTAATTATTTAACTGGAAAAAAGCACATACAGATATTAAATAATATAATATAAAAAATGAAAAACACATATGTTATAACATATATAACATAACTCTTTTATTTGTTCAAGGGACATTGAACATTTAAGATCCAATTAATCCGAAGTTCAAATTCAAAAATGGGTCAGTTGAAGGGAAAGTAAAAAAAAATGAGGAATTCGTCGTGGTTATAGCCCAACTTCAATAATTCCTTCAATTTTGGACTGTCAGTAATGACTTATAACAAGTGAAAAATGAGACTTTTTGCTTTATTCTAACTTTAATTAGAATTTGGTTATTTTAAAAAACTTTCTGGACTTCGA